TTACGTATGTCTGGTGGAGATCATATTCACGCTGGTACAGTAGTGGGTAAACTGGAGGGGGAACGTGAGATGACTTTGGGTTTTGTTGATTTGTTACGTGATGATTTTATTGAAAAAGATCGAAGTCGTGGTATTTTTTTCACTCAAGACTGGGTCTCTATGCCAGGTGTTCTGCCCGTGGCTTCAGGGGGTATTCATGTTTGGCATATGCCTGCCCTAACCGAAATCTTTGGGGATGATTCCGTACTACAGTTCGGTGGAGGAACTTTAGGGCACCCTTGGGGAAATGCACCCGGTGCAGTAGCTAATCGGGTGGCTTTAGAAGCATGTGTACAAGCTCGTAATGAGGGACGCGATCTTGCTCGTGAAGGTAATGATATTATTCGTGAAGCTTGCAAATGGAGCCCTGAGCTAGCCGCTGCTTGTGAAGTATGGAAAGAGATCACATTCGAGTTCGAGCCAGTGGATAAGCTAGATATATAGACAAAATAAGCGCGTATAATTCAGCAATTCCTGTTTGTTCTCCTAATTGATTGCAATGAAACTTGGCCCAATCTTTTCCTCAAAAAAAGAAAGATTGGGCCGAATCGGATAAAGAATAAACATCTTATACTAATACTATACTATGAACTATGAGGGTCTTTTTGTATTTACATATATCTTTTTTTATATGTACAGACCTTACGATATACAATACAATATACAAGTATATACAAAATCTAAACATAAGAAGATAAGATCGAAGGAAGACTAAACAACTTATCTATTCTATTATTTATTGTTGGAGCCATAGGCTGAATTATGGATCCTTGGGATTGGATTGGTGGATCATTTTATATTCTTTAGTTTCAGGCCATAGATCAAGCCAAGGGAAGGATTCCTTATACCCCTATCCTGTATATTGTCTTTTTCGTTCCCTATTGTCTTTTTCGTTCCCTGTTGTAATATAAACTCATTTTCTTATTTGACTATATGACACGAGATTCTACGAGACGATAATTCATTTTTAATTTATGGGAAGAAACAACTATGTATCTTTTTGATGAGAATTGAAAGTTTTACATGAGAAAAACCTGTCTTTATATATCATATATCTTTTTTTGAGGATTTGAGGAAAAGATTCTATCAGAATCCCTATCATAATATTGAAATGATTCACCAGATTTCTCAAAAAGAGAATCTTTTCTTTTCAAGACTCGCTCGTTTTTCATTAACAATCTTAATGATTGGATCATATACTTCATTTGAATTCTGATGAGAAATAAAAAGAAAAAAAAATAGTAAAATGATTTTTTCTTCATCGAATGACTATTCATCTATTAGTATTAGGTTTTTATCAAATAGGGGGCAGAAAGAATCTATGGAAAAATGTTGGTTAAATTCTATGTTGTCTAACAAGAAGTTAGAACATAGATGTGGACTAAGTAAATCAATGGATGATAGTCTTGATGCTCTTGGACATACCAGTGGAAGTGAAGAAACTATTCTAAATGATGCGGAGAAACAAATTTCTAGTTGGGACAGTTATAGTTTTAGTAATATTAATTATCTAAATTATTTATTTGATAACAAGAATATTTGGAGTTTGATCTCTGATCATACTTTTTTAGTTAGAAATAGTAATGGTGACACTTATTCTGTATATTTTGATATTGAAAATCAGATTTTTGATATTGACAATGCTAGTTTGAGTAAACTAGAGATTCTTTTTTCTAGTTATTTGAATAGTGGGTCTAATAGTAGTAATTACTACTATTATTATTCCATGTATGATACTCAATCTAATTGGAATAATCACATTAATAGTTGCATTGATAGTTATCTTCGTTTTGAAATCAATAGTGACATTTACAGTGGTATCGACAGTTACATTTTTAGTTTCATTTGTACGGAAAATATAAGTAGTATTGAAAGTGGAAATTCTAGTATCAAAACTAGTAGTAGTTCTTTCAATAGAATAGAAAGATCTAATGATTTCGATATAAATACAAAATACAAACAGTTATGGGTTCAATGTGAGAATTGTTATGGATTAAATTATAAAAAATTTTTTAGTTCAAAAATGAATATTTGTGAACACTGCGGATATCATTTGAAAATGAGTAGTTCAGATAGAATTGAACTCTTTATAGATCCTGGCACTTGGGAGCCTATGGATAAAGATATGGTTTCTATGGACCCCATTGAATTTCATTCAGAGGAGGAACCTTATATAGATCGCATCTCTTTTTATCAAATAAAAACGGGTTTAACTGAAGCTGTTCAAACGGGCGTAGGTCAACTAAATAATATTCCCATAGCAATTGGAGTTATGGATTTTCAGTTTATGGGAGGTAGTATGGGATCCGTAGTAGGTGAGAAAATCACCCGTTTGATCGAGTATGCTACTAATCGATCTCTACCTGTCATTATTGTATGTGCTTCTGGAGGAGCACGCATGCAAGAAGGGAGTTTGAGCTTGATGCAAATGGCTAAAATATCTTCTGCTTTATATGATTATCAATTAAATAAAAAGTTATTCTATGTATCAATCCTTACATCTCCTACAACTGGCGGAGTTACAGCAAGTTTTGGTATGTTGGGAGATATAATTATTGCTGAACCTAATGCCTACATTGCGTTTGCGGGTAAAAGAGTAATTGAACAAACATTGAAAAAGACAGTACCCGAAGGTTCACAGGTAGCTGAGTATTTATTCGATAAGGGCTTATTCGACCCAATTGTACCACGTAATCCTTTAAAAGGTGTTCTGAATGAGTTATTTCAGCTACATGGGTTCCTTCCCTTGAATCAAGATTAAAAAAAAAAGATTGAAATTCTTCATTTTCAAATGGAAGTATAGAACTAGCTTCAGTTATTTTTATTTGTAGCGCATACGCATTTAGTTCATTATAATGAAAAAAATAAAACTAAGAAGATGGTATTTTCTTTGGAGACATCCGTTATAAATGTAGTAAGAGTTAGAAGTTTTGGATAATGACTTTTTGACCCGGATCCCTTTTTTATTCTACCTCTCTTCCTGATTAGGAATAAGCATCCCTCTATTGACAAGATAAAAAAGAATTTCTTTCTCCTTCCGAGAAATCCGGGAAATAAAAATAAATTTTCCCGTCCTTTTGACATATTCATATATAGAACAACGAAAAATAGATAAAAAAAGATATCGAAAAAATGAAAAGAAAATATTAAATAAAAAGAAATATCAAATCAAAGAAATAAAATAGAAATATTCAAATAACAAATAATAAGAATATAGAAGTTCTTTCTATTTAGCGAAAATCCCCGTTTTTCACTAGGAATCCCTGTTTGTTGGATAAGATTGGTTAAAGTCGGGAACTCATAAGAAACTCTTTTCTATCTTTCCTTTCAAAGAAAAAAGGTGTTTTGATGAAAGGAAATATAGAAAGACGATGAATATAAAGATGGGAGAATCCAATTTATTAAAGCGGATTCTCCTAAATATTCGTGTAGAAAGAGGAATAGGTACACTTCATTGAGTTCTACATTCGTTATTGGTTATGAAATATTTCATATTACTATTATCTTAATATTCTACCTAATAGATAGACTTATCATAAGATATCTTTATAATTATAATAGGTACAAATATGAAATTGAGGTACCCATTCTATGATAGATTTTAACCTTCCCTCTATTTTTGTTCCTGTAGTGGCCCTAGTCTTTCCGGCAATCGCAATGGCTTCTTTATCTCTTTATGTCCAAAGAAATAAGATTGTCTAAATATGATGGGACCCAATCTCATCAATTTATTTCAAAACTGGATCATCATACAGATACTTTTTTAATGTAATATGTTAGGATATATGATATGTGGCTTTTCCGAAAACAAATGGAAGAGTTGTTTTGTTATGTATGCCGATGCATAATATACGCATTAATGCATGTATATGCGGTTATAGTTTAATCAATTAAATGATTAAATTCAAAATGATCAGCAAATCTTTTTTGAAAAATATTTGAAATAGAAACTAAATTTATCTAACCAATTATTCCTAAGAGTTCCTGTCGGAATGCTGCTAGTTGATGAAAGTTACTTCGGGATCAAGCAATAAAAGTCGAGTCAAATCCTTTTGGATTATTCTCTCAATTCCAATTGAATGCAACTGGATCTAGTATAGTATGAACTGGCGATCAGAACATATATGGATAGAACTTATAACAGGGTCTCGAAAAACAAGTAATTTTTGCTGGGCCTTTATCCTTTTTTTAGGTTCACTAGGATTCTTAGTGGTTGGAACTTCCAGTTATCTTGGTAAAAATCTGATATCCGTATTTCCTTATCAGCAAATTCTTTTTTTCCCACAAGGGATCGTGATGTCTTTTTATGGGATCGCAGGTCTATTCATTAGTTCTTATTTGTGGTGCACAATTTCATGGAATGTAGGTAGTGGTTATGACCAATTCGATAGAAAAGAAGGGATAATGTCCCTTTTTCGTTGGGGATTTCCTGGAAAAAATCGTCGCGTCTTCCTTCGTTTCTTTCTGAAAGATATCCAATCAATCAGAATGGAGGTGAGAGAGGGTCTTTTTCCTCGTCGTGTTCTTTATATGGAAGTCAGGGGCCAAGGAGCTATTCCCTTGACCCGTACTGATGAGAATTTGACTCCACGAGAAATTGAACAAAAAGCTGCCGAATTGGCCTATTTCTTGCGCGTACCCATTGAAGTATTTTGAAATGAACTGAAGAATAAATCTCAGCATGAGAGAAGGAACTTCATACATCTCAAAAGCAGGAGGACGTATATGGAACAATATTAAAATCTTAAGAAAATCTAATATAACTAATCAAAAATATAACTAATCAAATAGAATATATTAAAAAAATATATTAAGGAGAATAGAAACTATTTTGTATACGCATACACATGGTGTCCAGCTTCACTCTTTATACTAGTAAAAGGTCTAATAATTATAGATTTATCAAATATTCTAACATGTCTTTTGTTTTCGTGAAACATAATTCCTCTTTTTAGGCCTTTGAATTGATACCTTATCCCCGCGCTGCGGTTAGACAGTGAAATCTTTCGAATTCAAAATAGAAATAAAAGAATTAAAGGATCCGGTTCCGGTAGGGTTCGTCTTTAAATCCAAATTCTATTCGTTAGTTCAAATGGGTTTTCGAGTCTTCATCGAAAGGAATAAATGAAGGGAATTTTGGTTACAATTTGCCTAATTGTGATCTCTGGAATATGGAAATACTATTTACTTCTTTTTTTTTCATTTTAAAAGGGCCTTCTTCTATGTTCTATTCTAGATTATTCTAGATCCAAAGACTCAATTCTTACACAAAAACAAAAATAGGAAAAGATCCATAGGTTCGATACCTTATTCTTGTTTTCTTGTTAGAGTTATAGGCTCTTGTTATATAATTTGTGCTTCATAGAAATTTCAGATAGAATCGACAAATGAAACAGGTTCATTAACAATTCACATCATGGATACAGAATGAAAAAAAAGAAAGCATTGGCTTCCCTCCCATATCTTGTGTCTATACTCTTTTTGCCCTGGTGGATTTCTCTCTCATTTAATAAATGTCTAGAAACTTGGGTTATTAATTGGTGGAATACCAGGCAATCCGAAATCCTTTTGAATGATATTCAAGAGAAAAATGTTCTAGAAAAATTTCTGGAATTAGAAGAACTATTCCTGTTGGATGAGATGATAAAGGAGTACTCGGAGACACATATGCAAAGGATTCGTATAGGAATGCACAAGGAAACAATACAATTGGTCCAAAAACACAATGAATCTCATTTCCATATCATTTTGCATTTCTCTACAAATCTAATCTGTTTCGCTATTCTAAGTGGTTATTTTTTTCTGGGTAATGAAGAACTTTTCATTCTAAATTCTTGGATTCAGGAATTTCTCTATAACTTAAGTGATACAATCAAAGCTTTTTCGATTCTTTTAGTTACTGATTTATGGATCGGATTTCACTCGACCCATGGTTGGGAACTAATGATTGGTTCGATCTACAGCGATTTTGGATTGTCTCAGAATGATCAGATTATATCTGGTCTTGTTTCCACTTTTCCAGTGATTCTAGATACAATTGTGAAATATTGGATCTTCCATTTTTTAAATCGTGTATCTCCTTCGCTTGTAGTAATTTATCATTCAATGAATGAATAAATAATTTATTAGATCTTTTTCTTTATACTTCTACCTTATTTACTTCAAGGTATTCTTACTATAGTACAATTCTTTCAGTACAATCAATACAATGGCAAACTTGTGGATAGGGAATTCTACTAGATACCTATCAAATTTATTGTAGAAATTCCGGGGATCAATGATTGGACCATGCAAAATAGAAATACTTTTTCTTGGGTAAAAGAACAGATGACTCGATCCATTTATGTATCGATCATGATATATGTAATAACTCGAGCATCTATTTCAAATGCATATCCCATTTTTGCACAGCAGGGTTATGAAAATCCACGAGAAGCAACTGGGCGAATTGTATGTGCCAATTGCCATTTAGCTAATAAGCCCGTGGATATTGAAGTTCCGCAAGCTGTACTTCCTGATACTGTATTTGAAGCAGTTGTTCGAATTCCTTATGATATGCAACTGAAACAAGTTCTTGCTAATGGTAAAAAAGGAGCTTTGAATGTAGGAGCTGTTCTTATTTTACCCGAGGGATTCGAATTAGCCCCCCCTGATCGTATTTCTCCCGAAATGAAAGAAAAGATGGGCAATCTTTCTTTTCAGTGTTATCGTCCTAATAAAAGAAATATTCTTGTGATAGGTCCTGTTTCCGGTCAGAAATATAGTGAAATCGTCTTTCCTATTCTTTCCCCCGACCCTGCGACGAAAAAAGACGTTCACTTCTTAAAATATCCCATATATGTAGGTGGGAACAGAGGAAGGGGTCAGATTTATCCTGATGGTAGCAAGAGTAACAATACAGTTTATAATGCTACATCTGCTGGTATAGTAAGCAGAATAGCACGTAAAGAAAAGGGGGGATATGAAATATCCATAGTTGATGCATCAGAAGGACGTCAAGTGGTTGATATTATACCTCCAGGACCAGAACTTCTTGTTTCAGAAGGTGAATCTATCAAGCTTGATCAACCATTAACAAGTAATCCAAATATAGGAGGGTTTGGTCAGGGAGACGCGGAAATAGTGCTTCAAGATCCATTACGAGTCCAAGGCCTTCTGTTCTTCTTGGCATCTGTGATTTTGGCACAAATCTTTTTGGTTCTGAAAAAGAAACAGTTTGAAAAGGTTCAATTGTACGAAATGAATTTCTAGATCTAGAGATTTCTTAAAATAAAGTTGGTAAAAGTGCCAAATTCTTGTTGATCGATAGAATGATATATGATTCAAAAAATTCTATAAGTCTTTTCTTTATTTTTTTTTTACTCTTTTTTATTTTGCGGGATGTCTGAAACTCATTACTTGTATACCATTCCTAATGATAGAAAATAAGTATACAAATAGAAAGGAATATAATACAAGGCA